GAAAATATATTTATTATAAAAATTATTAAAGATGGTTCAAATTTTTATTAAATGATATAAATAATTTATATAATTAATATATTTATATATATATAAATAAATTTAATTTATTATTTATTTTAAAAATAAATTAAATTATATTTAAATTAATTATAATTTAAATAATATATCTTTATTTAAATGAATTGTATTCTGATTATAATGAAATTAATTTTTAATATAAATATTATGAGAAGAAATAAGAGAGATTAATAAAAATTTATTAATTTATATTAAATAAATAATATAAAAAAAAAAAAAAAAAAATCTATGTGAAAAATTGTGAAATATAATAAAATAATTATATTTTTGAAAATTTATTATAAATTTATTTTACATATAAATTTTAGTATATAATTTTAATTATTTAAATAATAATTAATTTAAATTATGATAAAGTAGTAATTAATATTAAAAATTTAAGAAATTAAGATTTAGTAATATAAAAATTAATAACTAATTTTGTGCCAGCAGTTGCGGTTAAACAAAAGTTAAATTAAATTATTTCAGTTTATAATAAATAAAATATTTTATTAAAATAAATATTAAATTATTAAGTGAAATTTTAATTTAATTAAATTTTATATAATTATTATGATTTAATAAATTTTAATATAAACTAGGATTAGATACCCTATTATTAAAAATTTAATTTATAATACTAAAATAGTAAATAATAATTTATTGAAACTTAAATAATATGGCGGTATTTTAGTTCATTTAGAGGAATCTGTCTAATAATTGATAATCCACGAATAAATTTACTTAGTTTATAATTTTGTATATCATTGTTAAAAAAATATTTTTTAGTAAAAATAATATTTAAATTTTATTAAAGAAATTAAATCAGATCAAGATGCAGAATATAATTAAGAATATGATGGATTACATTAAATATATTTAAATGAATAATTTTATTGTAATATAAGTTTGAAGGTGGATTTAAATGTAATTTTAATTAATTTATTAAAATGATTAATAATTAAAATATGTACATATTGCCCGTCACTTTCATTTAAAAATTGAAATAAGTCGTAACAAAGTAGAGGTACTGGAAAGTGTTTCTAGAAAGATCAAATTAGAGCTTGTTAAAGTATTTCATTTACATTGAAAAGAAATTAAAATTTTAATTAATTTGAGGGGTAAAATTAAAAAAATTATAAATAATAAAAAAAATTTTAATATTAAAAATAAGTGACTGGGGGGTTTAAGTATTTTTAATAGAAAAAATTAATATTTTTATAGTTAAGTATTACTGTAAAGGAATATATGAAATAATTAAATAAAAAAAAATTAATTAAAAAGTAAATTTAATTTATTGTATCTTGTGTATCAGAGTTTATTAAATAATAATAATTTAATTAAATAAATCTCGAATTTAAAAGAGTTAATTAATTAAAAAATTTAATGTTGTATAATTATTTTTAATAGTTAATTAGAAATGAAATGTTAATCGTTTTTAAATATATCTAGTTTTTTTAGAAAAAAATTTAATTTAAAATTAAAATAATTTTATAATTATTTAATTAATTATAAAAATTTTAAATTTAATATTTTAGGGGATAAGCTTTAAATTAAAAATTTATAATTAAATTTATTAAAATTAAAATTTTTAATATTTATATTGTTTAAAAATTATAATTTATTATAAAAAATTTTAATTAAAAATAAAATTTAAAATATTAAAATTTAAATTTTTATAAAAAAATAATTTATAATTTAATAAAATTAGAAATAATGATAAAATTAGTATAATATATATATATATATATATATATATATATAATTAAAATAAAAATTTATTAAAAAATAAATTAAAGGAATTCGGCAAAAATTTATGTTCACTTGTTTATCAAAAACATGTCTTTTTGATTATAATTTAAAGTCTAATCTGCCCACTGATATTATAAATTAAAGGGCTGCAGTATATTGACTGTACAAAGGTAGCATAATCATTAGTCTTTTAATTGGAGACTTGTATGAAAGATTTGATGAGATATAAACTGTCTCTATTTTAAAATTAGAAATTAATTTTTTAGTAAAAAAGCTAAAATAAAGTTAAAAGACGAGAAGACCCTATAGAGTTTTATATTTTATTTTTTTTTATAAAAATTTATAATTAATTAATAAAAAAGGATAAAATATTTTATTGGGGTGATAGAAAAATTTAATAAACTTTTTTTATTTTTTAACATAAATAAGTGAATAATTGATCCATTAATAATGATTAAAAGAAAAAATTACCTTAGGGATAACAGCGTAATATTTTTTTTTAGTACAAATAAAAAAAAAAGTTTGCGACCTCGATGTTGGATTAAGATAAAATTTAAATGCAGAAGTTTAAAATTTTGATCTGTTCGATCATTAAAATCTTACATGATCTGAGTTCAAACCGGTGTGAGCCAGGTTGGTTTCTATCTTTAATAAATAAAAATATTTTAGTACGAAAGGATTAAATATTTAAAATAGTTTTATTTAATTGAATATTAATAAATGAATTATAACTATTTTGGCAGAAAATTGTAATGATTTTAGAATTCATATATATATATACATATTTATAAGTTATATATAAATAGTATATGATATTATTGGATTTATTAAATATTTTTATTGGGATATTGATTTTAATTGTGGGGGTTTTAATTGGGGTTGCTTTTTTAACTTTATTAGAGCGAAAGGTTTTAGGGTATATTCAAATTCGAAAAGGTCCTAATAAAATGGGTTATATAGGAATTTTACAACCTTTTTGTGATGCTATTAAATTATTTTCTAAGGAACAAGTTTATTTAAATTATTCAAATTATTTAGTTTATTATTTTTCTCCTATTATAAGATTTATTTTATCTTTAATGATTTGAATATTAATTCCTTATATATTTAATATGGTTATATTTAATTTAGGGGTTTTATTTTTTTTATGTTGTACTAGAATTGGAGTTTATACATTAATAATTGCTGGTTGATCTTCTAATTCTAATTATTCATTATTAGGAGGTTTACGGGCAGTTGCTCAAACTATTTCTTATGAAGTTAGAATATCTTTAATTATAATATCTAGAATTATTTTAATTATAGATTTTAATTTAATAAAATTTTTAAATTATCAGTTTATAATTTGATTTATTTTTATGATAATACCTTTAAGATTATGTTTTTTATCTTCTTTAATAGCTGAAACTAATCGAACTCCGTTTGATTTTGCTGAGGGGGAAAGAGAATTAGTTTCAGGGTTTAATATTGAGTATAGAAGAGGGGGTTTTGCTTTAATTTTTTTATCTGAATATTCTAGAATTCTATTTATAAGTTTATTATTTGTTATTTTGTATTTAGGGGGGTATAATTTAACATTTTTTTTTTATTTAAAATTAGTTTTTTTATCTTTTTTTTTTGTTTGGGTTCGTGGAACTTTACCTCGTTATCGTTATGATAAATTAATATATTTATGTTGAAAAAGATATTTACCTGTTTCTTTAAATTTTTTATTATTTTATATAGGAGTAAAAATATTTTTAGGTTATTAAATAATTTTAGTATAAATTAATAGAATAATTATTCTTTCTTATGTTTTCAAAACAAATGCTTATAACAAGCTCATTAATTAATTAATTATTGAAAAAAATTAAATTATCTCATGTTTTATTTAATATTGGGTTAACAATGAAATAAGAAAAATATAAAACTGTTAATAGTTGTCCTGTAATAATATAAGGGGCTTCAACTGATCGTGCTCCAATTCAAGTTAATAAAATAATAATTACAACTAAAAATCAAAATAAAATTTGGTTAATTGGGTAAAATTGAATTCCTTGAATTTTTTTATTAAATGTAAATGGTAAAATAATTAAAATTAAAATAGATATAACTAGAGCAATAACTCCTCCTAATTTATTAGGAATAGATCGTAAAATTGCATAAGCAAATAAAAAATATCATTCTGGTTGAATATGAATTGGAGTTACGAGAGGATTAGCTGGAATAAAATTATCTGGGTCACCTAATAAATAAGGATTTGTTAATGAGAGTAAAATTAAAGATAAAATTAGAATAATAAATCCAATTAAATCTTTAAATACATAAAATGGGTGAAATGGGATTTTATCTAAGTTTCTATTAATTCCTAATGGATTATTAGATCCTGTTTGATGTAAAAATAATAAGTGAATTATTACTAATATTATAATGATAAAGGGAAATAAAAAATGAAAGGTGTAAAATCGGGTTAAAGTTGCATTATCTACAGCAAATCCTCCTCAAATTCAATTTACTAATATTGTTCCTAAATAAGGAATAGCTGATAAAAGATTAGTAATAACTGTAGCTCCTCAAAATGATATTTGTCCTCAGGGTAATACATATCCTATAAATGCTGTAGCTATTAATAAAAATAAAATAATAACTCCTACTATTCATGTATATTTTAAATTAAATGATTCATAATAGATTCCTCGACCAATATGTAAATAAATACAAATAAAAAAAAAAGAAGCTCCATTAGCATGTAAGGTTCGAATTAATCAACCATAATTAACATTTCGGCAAATATAGTTTACTCTATAAAAAGCTAATTCAATATTAGCTGTATAATATATAGTTAAAAATAATCCTGTGATAATTTGAATTATTAAACATAATCCTAATAAAGATCCAAAATTTCATCATGAAGAAAAATTAGAGGGGGAAGGTAAGTCAATAAGAGAATTATTTATAATTTTAATAATAGGGTGATTTTTTCGGATGGGGTAAAATGAATTTATCATTAGTTATAAATATATTAAATATTAGATCGTAAAGGTCCAAAAAAAATATTAGTAATTTTTACTACTGCGACAAGAGTAATAAATAAATAAATAATTATTATTAATGTTAGTATATAGGTTTGTTCATTATATAATTTTGATAATCTAAAATTAAATTCATTATTGAAAAATAAAAATAAATTAAAAAAATTATTTATTTCATCATTAAATGAAAAATTTATTCAAAATAAATTATTTTTAAATAAAAATCTAATAATTAATAAGGTTGATAAAAAAAAGATGAATCTTTTATTATACGGTGAAATTTTAAATAATTCATTAGAGGCAATTCTTGATACATAAATAAATAAAACTAATAATCCCCCTAAAAAAATTAAAAATAAAATATATGAAAATCAGTAAGTATTAATTAATATTCTTGATAAAAGACATATAAAAAGAGTTTGAATTAAAATTATTAATCCTATAGAAAAAGGATGATTAAGAAAAAATATAAAAATTGATGTAAAAATTAAAGAAAGTGTAAGAAATATTTTTATAATTTCAAAGAATAGTTTAATTAAAATAATAATTTTGGAGATTATTGATAAAGATATTCTTTTTCTTTGAAGTTTTTAAAGAAATTTCTTATTTTTGGTTTACAAGACCAAGGTTTTTGATAAACTATAAAAACAAATGATAATAAATATATGATTAGTAATTTTTTTAATATTTTTATTTGGGAATATAATTTTTGTTTCTAAACATAAACATTTACTTATTGTTTTATTAAGATTAGAATTTATAGTATTAAGTATTTTTTTTTTTTTAATAATGTATTTAATAATAATAGATTATAATATATATATATTAATGGTTTTTTTAGTTTTTTCGGTTTGTGAGGGGGCATTAGGTCTTTCAATTTTAGTTTCTATAATTCGAACTCATGGAAATGATTATTTTCAGAGATATAATTTAATTTAAAATGATAAAATTTTTATTGATAATTTTATTTATAACTCCTTTATGTTTTAAAAAAAATATGTTTTGAATGGTTCAGTTTATAATTATAATAGTAATAATTATATTTATAAATTTAACTTTGAATATTATAAATTTTTCTAATTTAAGTTATATATTAGGTTGTGATATGATTTCCTATGGTTTAATTTTATTAAGAATTTGAATTAGAAGTTTAATAATTATAGCGAGAGAGAGATTATATAAAAGAAATTTTTATGAAAAATTTTTTTTATTTAATATTGTCATATTATTAATTATATTATATTTAACTTTTAGAGTAATAAATTTATTTATATTTTATTTATTTTTTGAGGGGAGATTAATTCCTACGTTAATGTTAATTATTGGGTGGGGGTATCAACCAGAGCGAATTCAGGCAGGGATATATTTGTTATTTTATACTTTATTTGTTTCTTTACCTTTATTATTAGGGATTTTTTTTATTTATGGAAAAATGAGAACAATAATAATATATTTTATGAAATTTTATGATTATAATATGTTATTATTATATGTTAGAATAGTGATAGCTTTTTTAGTAAAAATACCCATATATTTTACTCATTTATGATTACCAAAAGCTCATGTTGAAGCTCCTGTTTCTGGTTCTATAATTTTAGCTGCTATTATATTAAAATTAGGGGGTTATGGATTATTACGAGTTTTAGTAATTTTACAAAAAATTAATTTAAAAATAAGATTTGTTTGAATTATTATTAGATTAATTGGGGGTTTATATATTAGATTAAAATGTTTTTGTCAAATTGATATAAAGTCTTTAATTGCTTATTCATCAGTCGCTCATATAAGTATAGTGATTGGGGGGATTATAACTATAAATTATTGAGGGTTTATGGGGGCATATATTTTAATAATTGGTCATGGATTATGTTCCTCTGGAATATTTTGTTTATCTAATATTAATTATGAACGTTTAGGTAGACGAAGATTATTTTTAAATAAGGGGATAATAAGATTTATACCTTCAATAAGAATGTGATGATTTTTATTCATATCTTCAAATATAGCCGCTCCTCCATCTTTAAATTTAATGGGTGAAATTAGATTAATTAATAGATTAGTAAGTTGATCTTGATTAAGAATAATTATACTTATAATAATTTCTTTTTTTAGAGCTGGTTATAGTTTATATTTATATTCATATACTCAACATGGAAAATATAATTTAGGGGTTTATAGATTTTATAGAGGGGTATCACGAGAATATTTAATATTAATATTACATTGATTACCTTTAAATATTTTAATTTTAAAGATTGATTATAGAATAATTTGATTTTACTTAAATAATTTAAATAAAATATTGATTTGTGGTATCAAAAATGTGAATAATATTCATTTTAGGTTATTAATAAATATTCCCTTTGTTTTATTAGATTTTTTTTTTTATTTTTTTTTATATTAATTAATTTTTTTATAATAATTTATTTTATTATGAATAATATGGTAATAATATTAGAGTGAGAAATTATTTCTTTTAATTCTTTTAATATTGTTATATCTATTTTATTAGATTGAATATCTTTATTATTTATAATATTTGTTTCTTTAATTTCTTCTTCTGTGATTTTCTATAGAAAAAGATATATAAGTTCAGATTTAAATTTAAATCGTTTTATTATTTTAGTTTTATTATTTGTATTTTCTATAATTTTATTAATTATTAGACCTAATATAATTAGAATTTTTTTAGGTTGAGATGGATTAGGATTGGTTTCTTATTGTTTAATTATTTATTATCAAAATATAAAATCTTATAATGCTGGAATATTAACAGCTTTATCTAATCGTATTGGTGATGTAATAATTTTAATATTAATTTCTTGGATAATAAATTATGGGAGATGAAATTATATTTTTTATTTAGATTTTATGTCTAATGATTATTCAATAAAAATAATTGGTATTTTAGTTATTTTAGCTGCTATGACTAAAAGAGCTCAAATTCCTTTTAGTTCTTGGTTACCTGCTGCTATAGCTGCTCCTACTCCTGTTTCTGCTTTAGTTCATTCTTCTACTTTAGTTACTGCTGGAGTTTATTTATTGATTCGTTTTAATAATTTATTAATTGATATATATATACTAAAATTATTATTGTTATTATCTGGTTTAACAATATTTATGGCTGGGATTTGTGCTAATTATGAATTTGATTTAAAAAAGATTATTGCTTTATCTACATTAAGACAATTAGGATTAATAATAAGAATTTTAAGAATAGGGTATGGAGATTTAGCTTTTTTTCATTTATTAACTCATGCTATATTTAAGGCTTTATTATTTATATGTGCTGGTGTGATTATTCACATGATGATGGATAATCAAGATATTCGTTTAATAGGGGGTATTAGATTATATATTCCTTTAACTTCTTTATGTTTAAATATTTCTAATTTAGCTTTATGTGGTATTCCATTTTTAGCAGGGTTTTATTCTAAGGATATAATTTTAGAGGTGGTTAGAATAAGAAATTTAAATTTATTTATTTATTATTTGTATTTTATTTCTACAGGTTTAACAATATTTTATACTTTTCGTTTACTTATATATTTAATAATCAATGATTTTAATTTATTATCTATTTATAATTTATATGATGAAGATTTTATTATATTAAAGGGAATATTTTTATTGTTAATAATAAGATTGATTTCTGGGAGATTTTTAAGATGAATGATTTTTTCTTATCCTTATATAATTTATCTTTCTTTTAATATAAAAATAATAGTAATTTATGTAAGTTTATTAGGGGTTTTAATAGGATTTTTTGTTAGAAATATAAAAATTTATTCTGTAAATAAATTTTTAATAACTTATAATTTAAGAATATTTTTAACTATTATATGATTTATACCTGGGTTATCTACTTATATAATAAATTATAGTTTTTTAAGTTTAGGTCAAAATTTATTAAAAAATATTGATATAGGTTGAGGGGAAATTTATAAAAGACAAGGAATTTATAAAATTATTAAAAATTATTCTATTATTTTTTATATTTATCAAATAAATAATTTTAAAATTTTTTTATTTAGATTTGTTTTATGAATAATAATTTTTATTTTTATATTAATGTTATAAATTTAAATAGCTTAAAAAAAGAGTATAATATTGAAGATATTAGGGTGATTAATAAATCTTTAGATATATATATATATATATATATATATATTTATAAAAGAATATTACTTTATTTTTACAATGAAAATGTAAAGTTTTATTTAAACTATATAAATATATTTTTATTAAAGAAATATTAATGATTTTAATCACTATAAATTAAGTTAGCAGCTTAATAAAATATATTTCTAATTGGAATATTATATTCAATTTTATCATTAACAGTGATATACCTCTAATTTGGTTTCAATTAATAAATAAGGAGTAAATATTTACTCTATCTTTTAGGTCGAAACTAAATGCAAAATTGCTTCTTAATTTAAGATAAATTGATTTTCAATATTTTTTGAATGCAAATCAAATGTTTTTTTTAAACTATAATCCTCCTTAATTTTAATTAATTAATTTGTTCAATTTAATATATTTTGATTTCATTCATGATATAAACCAATTAATAATATAATAATAAAAAAAAAACTAGTTTTATATCAGATTAAAAAATTAACTATTATAAATGTTGGAATTAAAGGAAAAATTAGGGCAATTTCTACATCAAAAATTAAAAAAATTATTGTAATAAGAAAAAAATGTAATGAAAATGGAATTCGGGCTAAACAGATAGGGTCAAATCCACATTCAAATGGGGAACATTTTTCTCGGTCTAGGAGAGATTTTTTTGAGATAATAAATGAAATTATTATTAATAAATTTGAAATTAATATTATTATAAAAGTTAAGATTAATAATGTAATAATTATTTATATTAAAATTATTAAACTTTTTGATTGGAAGTCAAATATACTAAATATATTATATAAATAATTAATTTCCTCATCAATAAATAGAAATATAGAGGAATAATCAAACTACATCTACAAAGTGTCAATATCATGCTGCTGCTTCGAATCCAAAATGGTGAGATTTTGAGAAGTGATTATTTAAATGTCGAATAAAACATGTTAAAAGAAAAATTGTTCCAATAATTACATGAAGACCATGAAATCCTGTTGCTATAAAGAAAGTTGACCCATAAACTCTATCAGCAATAGTAAATGGGGCTTCAATATATTCATAAGCTTGTAAAAAAGTAAAATAAATTCCTAAAATAACAGTAATAAATAATCTTTGAGATGTTTGAGTAAAATTATTTTCTATTAGGGCATGGTGGGCTCAAGTAACAGTAATTCCTGATGTAATTAGAATAATAGTATTTAAAAGGGGAATTTGAAATGGATTAAATGGGATAATTCTTAAAGGTGGTCATATAGCTCCGATTTCAATATTTGGGGATAAACTTCTATGAAAAAATGCTCAAAAAAAAGAAATAAAAAAGAAGATTTCTGATACAATAAATAAAATTATTCCTCATCGTAATCCATTTGATACTAATAAAGTGTGTTTACCTTGATATGTTCTTTCTCGACAAACATCTCGTCATCATTGATATATTGTTAATAATACAATTAAATATCCTAAAATTAAAAGATTTATATTAAAATTATGAAATCATCTAATTAATCCTGTAACTAAAGTTATTACTCCAATAGCTCCTGTAAGTGGTCATGGTCTATAATCAACTAAATGATATGGGTGATTTTGATTTATTGACATTAATTAACTTCTCTAGAATATAATGTACTAAGAATAGTAATTACGTAAGCTTGAATTACTGCTACAGCAGATTCTAAAATTAATAATAAAATTTGAATAAAAATTAAAATAATTAAAAAGTAATTAGATATATTATTTCCAGTATTACTTAATAAAGTTAATAATAAATGTCCTGCAATTATGTTTGCTGTTAAACGAACAGCTAATGTTCCTGGACGAATAATATTACTAATTGTTTCAATTAAAACTATAAATGGTATAAGAATAGTTGGTGTTCCTTGAGGAATTATATGAATAAATATATATTGAGTGTTATTAATTCAACCATAAATTATAAATCTTAATCATAAAGTTAAAGAAATAGATAATGAAATATTTAAATGACTGGTACTTGTAAAAATATATGGGAATAATCCTAAAAAATTATTAAATAATACAAAGAAAAAAAGGGAAATAAAAATGAATGTTGATCCATTAAATCTATTATTTCCTAATAAAGTTTTAAATTCATTATGTAATTTGTTTGAAATAAAGTTTCATAATAAAAAATGTCGATTAGGGATAAATCAAAAAGAATAGGGGATAAATATTAAACCAATAAAAGTTCTAATTCAATTTAAAGGTAAGTTAAAAATATTAGTTGACGGGTCAAAAATTGAAAATAAATTATTTATCATTTTCAAATTTGATTATTATTTAAATTATTTAATTTGGTATTATTTATTTTAATTGTTTTATAATTATAAATATAAAAATTTATTACAATAAATAATAGAAAAATACAAATAAAGAAAATAAAAAAAAAAATTCAATTAATTGGTATTATTTGAGGAATAAAAGAATATTACTTAGTAATAATTTAAATTTGACATATTTATGTTATAAATTAACTAATTCTTTTCATTAGAGATATATGCTAATTTATCATGATGTGGTTTAAGAGACCAATACTTGCTTTCAGTCATCTAATGAATAATTATTGATTCAATTAATAAAGTTTTTAATTGAGATTCTTTCAATTACAATTGGTATAAATCTGTGATTAGCTCCACAAATTTCTGAACATTGACCAAAAAAAATTCCTGGTCGATTAATAAAAAATCTTGTTTGATTTAAACGACCAGGGTTAGCATCTACTTTAACTCCTAATGAAGGAACTGTTCAAGAGTGAATTACATCAGTAGCAGTAATTAAAATTCGAATTTGGTTATTTATTGGTAAAATTACTCGATTATCAACATCTAATAAACGAAAATTATTAATATTTTCATTAGAATTAATTATATAAGAATCAAATTCTACATTATTAAAATCTGAGTATTCATAACTTCAATATCATTGATGTCCAATTGATTTTAATGTAATTAGGGGGTTATTAAGTTCATCTAAAAGATAAAGAAGACGGAGAGAAGGTAAAGCAATAAAAATTAAAGTAATAGCGGGCAAAATAGTTCAAATTAATTCAATTATTTGGCCTTCAAGTAAAAATCGATTAATGTAAGAATTGAAAAATAAATTTAATATTAAATATCCAACTAAGATTGTAATTATAATTAAAATAATTAAGGTATGATCATGGAAGAAAATAATTTGTTCTATTAATGGTGATGCTCTGTTTTGGTAATTTAGGTTAGATCATGTTGCCATTTCTAAAAAAAGGATAAAACCTTTATAAATGGGGTTTAAATCCATTACATATAATCTGCCATATTAGAAGTTACTTAAAATTGGTAATTCATTATAAGAGTGTTCTGATGGGGGAAGATTTTGGTATCATTCAATAGAAGATGGTATATTTAAAGGGAATAAAATAATACGTTGATTAATTATTGATTCTCAAATAATAATAATAATTATTATTATGGAAATGAGCGAGATATAAGAACCAAATGAAGAAATAATATTTCAAGATACAAATCTATCGGGATAATCTGAGTAGCGACGAGGTATACCGGCTAAACCTAAAAAATGTTGGGGAAAGAATGTTAAGTTTACTCCAATAAATATAGAAATAAATTGAATTTTTAATAAATAATTATTTATTATTAATCCAGTAAATAGTGGATATCAATGAATAAATCCTCCTATAATAGCAAAAACAGCTCCTATAGATAATACATAATGAAAATGGGCTACTACATAATAAGTATCATGAAGTGTAATATCAATAGATGAATTAGCTAAAACAACTCCTGTTAATCCCCCTACTGTAAATAAGAAAATAAATCCTAATCCTCATAATATAGAAGGTCTATAATTAATTTGTGTTCCGTGTAATGTTGCTAATCAACTAAAAATTTTAATTCCAGTTGGTACTGCAATAATTATAGTTGCTGAAGTAAAATAAGCTCGAGTATCAATATCCATACCTACAGTAAATATATGATGCGCTCAAACGATAAATCCTAATAATCCAATTGCAATTATAGCATAAATTATACCTAAACATCCAAAAGTTTCTTTTTTACCTCTTTCTTGAGAAATAATATGGGAAATTATACCAAATCCTGGTAAAATTAAAATATAAACTTCAGGATGTCCAAAAAATCAAAATAAGTGTTGATATAAAATTGGATCTCCTCCTCCAGCTGGATCAAAAAATGAGGTATTAATATTACGGTCTGTTAAAAGTATAGTAATAGCACCTGCTAATACTGGAAGAGAAAGAACTAATAGTAAGGCTGTAATTCCTACTGCTCAAACAAATAAAGGTATTTGGTCAAATGATATGTTATTAATTCGTATATTAATTATTGTTGTAATAAAATTAATAGCACCTAAAATAGAAGAAATTCCTGCTAAATGTAAAGAGAAAATTGCTAAATCTACTGAAGATCCTCCATGAGCAATATTAGATGATAGTGGGGGGTATACTGTTCATCCTGTTCCTGCTCCATTTTCTACGATTCTTCTAGAAATTAGTAAAACTAATGAGGGGGGTAATAATCAGAATCTTATATTATTTATTCGGGGGAAAGCTATATCAGGGGCCCCTAATATAAGAGGAACAAGTCAATTACCAAATCCTCCTATTATAATTGGCATAACCATAAAAAAAATTATAATAAAAGCATGGGCTGTAACAATAGTATTATAAATTTGATCGTCTCCAATTAATGATCCTGGATTTCCTAATTCAGTTCGAATTAATAAACTTAATGAAGTTCCTACTATTCCTGCTCAAATACCAAAAATAAAATATAATGTACCAATATCTTTATGATTTGTTGAAAATAATCATTTTCGCTAAAATAAAATGGCTGAGTTTAATAAGCGATAAATTGTAAATTTATTAACGAGAAATTTCTCTTTTATTAGTCTTATATTCAATTATGATTTGAAATTGCAAATTTTAAGGTGTAAATAAATTACTAAGGCTTAAAGAAATTTCTTTATAAATAATTTTGAAGATTATTAGTTTAATTTAACTTAAAACCTTAAAAAAAAAATAAGGTTCTAATAATTATACCTAATAAGGAAATAAATCTTGAAATATTGATAAAAATTATAAAATTATTTTTAATAAAAATTTTATATCACTTAAATTTGATTGAATAAAATATAAAAGATGAGTAAATAATTCGAATATAGATAAATAATATGATTAATCTAGATATTACAAAAATAAAAGAAATAATATATAAGTTATTAAATAAGAGATAATTAATAATTATTCATTTAGGGAAAAATCCTAAAAATGGAGGTAATCCTCCTAAAGATAAAAAATTAATTAAAATTGAAAATTTAATAGAAAAATTTAAATTTAAATTAAAAAGTTGATTAATATAAAAAATATTAATAATATAAAATAAAAAACATATAATAAAAATAAATAAAGAATATAATAAAAAATATAATATTCATAAATTTTCTCTAATTGATAATGCTGATAATATTCATCCTAAATTATTAATTGAAGAAAAAGCTATTAATTTTCGCAATGATGTTTGATTAAATCTTCTAATAGTTCCAATTAAAACATTAAAAATTATAATTAAAAATAAAAATTTTAAATTTATATAATAAGATAATAAAATTATTGGGGAAATTTTTTGTCATGTTATTAAAATGAAACAATTTAATCATGATAATCCTTCTATAATATTGGGAAATCAAAAATGAAAAGGGGTAGAGCCTATTTTTATTAAAAGAGATGAGTTAATAAGAATAGAGATAATATTATTATTAAAAAAATTTTTTAATAATAATAAATTAATTAAAATTGAAAATAAAAAATTAATAGATGCAATTGATTGAGTTAGAAAATATTTTAATGATGCTTCTGAATTAAGTAGATTATTGGGGTTTGATATTAGGGGGATAAAGCTTAATAAATTAATTTCTAAACCAATTCAACATCCTAATCATGAATTTGATGAAATAGAAATTAATGTTCTAAAAAATACAATAAATATAAAAAATATTTTATTTGAATTAATTATAAATAAAATTTAAAATAAGTATTAACTTAATGAGTTTTACTCATATTATAAAATTATATTTTAGTGTAAGATGCACGATAATTTTTGAAATTGTAAGATATAGTTTAATTCTATAAAATATAATAAAGGTAAAATTTTACATAATTTATCCTATCAGAATAATCCTTTTATCAGGCACTTTATTTTAAAAAAAAGGTATTTCCTTTATATTTGGGGTATGAACCCAAAAGCTTACTTTAGCTTATTTTTAA